TTTTACATTTTGTGTATTTTATGCACAAATTAAAATGGCTATTAGTTGGACTAAATTTGTATGTTTTGCTTTAGTCAACAAAAATTTTTATTTGGTTGTCAATTGATCATTTAATATAAGTGTTCTATTATTATATATTACATTTATTTCAATGTATGCTTATCATTTATTTAACAATAACTGATTATTAATAATCATACATTTCCCAAAAGTTTTAGCTACTTATATTTTTAGGGGAGAAAGAAATGATTAGATAATAATATATTTATGTTAATGTACATATATATATTACATTATTAATATGGTATATAAACAATACACTTTATTTAATTATAGTTATTACTATTTAAAATAATCTGTTATATTAATTATAATAATATAATTATCTAATTAAATTAATTCATTACTAATATATAATTACATATATTATAGAATATAACGGATTTAATTATATACTATCTCATACTATATTAAAAGCAATATTATATTAATATAATTGATTTATATTATTTAATCTTTACCATATAGTTAAAAAAAGGTAAAGATTAAATATAGGGGAAATAAACAACCCTTTTCATATTTGGTCCATGTTAAATTTTTGTTGCATGTAATAGAGAAGTTGTTGTTGTTGAAAGGGGATGAATTATTCTAGCTTTTCTTGTTTTTTTATTATTGTTTTTTTTTTATTTTTCTAGGTATTTTTGATTTTATTTGTTTTAGACAGTAGTTTTTTGTTTAAAATAGACCAGGTGATTTTTTTGAAAAGTTTTATTCTTGCTTATTTATTCATTTTTTCTTTGTATTATATGCAAGTTTTGTAAAACTAAAAGTTCTTTTTGCAGTGATTTAATTTAATTATCAAGTAATTTTGGAATTAGTAATTGATTTAGTATTGGCATAATTCGTGCCAGCAGCCGCGGTTATACGATTAATGCAAGTGAATATATTTGGTTAAAACAGTTGTTTTTATATTTAGGATTAATTTAGAGGTTTATAAGGTGAAATTTTAAAATTTTTTTATGATTCTTATTTTATGATTCTGTGAAACTTAAATAATAAACTAGGATTAGATACCCTATTATTTTAAGTGTTAATTTTGCTTACCTGGGTAGTAATTAGTTAGGATCTTAAAACCCAAAGAATTTGGCGGTATCTTATTCCATTTAGAGGAACCTATCCCGTAATTGATAATACACGATTAACTTTACTTAATTTATTTGTTTGTATATCTCCGTTAACAGAAAATCTTTTTGGAGTTATAATTTTCTTAATTTGTAATTTTAAAATATTTCAGGTCAAGGTGCAGCTTATAATTAAGAGGAGATGGGTTACAATAAATTTTAGTTTATTACGTATTTGATAGTGAAATACTATTAATAAAGGTGGATTTAATAGTAATTTAATTTATTTAATTTAATTGATATTGGCTCTGGGGTGTGTACACATCGCCCGTCACTCTCATTATTGATTAATCTATTTTAATTTTAAGTTAGTTTCAATTTAGATGAGATAAGTCGTAACATAGTAGATGTACTGGAAAGTGTATCTAGAAAGTTTATCGAGATATAACTTATTAGTGAAGTATTTCATTTACACTGAAAATTTTTCTGTGCGATTCAGGATATCTTGAGGTTTATTATATTATTTTTTATTATTGTTTATTTCATTATTTAATAGAAATAACTTTATTTTATTTTGTCTTAGTATATTTTAAATGAATTGATTAAAATTATTATAGTTAATTAGTAATGTAATTGGATTATGAAATATTATTTTAAATTAATAAAAGTAAATTTTTTTTGTTGTACCTTTTGTATCAGGGTTTATCAATATTTTAGTATAAATGTACTGTTCTCGATTTAGGTTGATCTACAAACAAATATTAGTTAATGTGTTATAATTATTAATAATTTGTTTTTAGAGATGAAATGTTATTCGTTTCCTAAGGTTTCTAGTTTCTTAAGAAAAAATTTAATTTTTTAGGTTTAATGTTTTATTTAATTTTTTAATTAAAAATATTAAACTATTTATTTTTAAGGGGATAAGCTCTTGAATAAATATTCTATAATTTATTTAATTTTAATATAATAATAAGCTTTAAATCAGCTATTTTTAAGATTACGTTTTAGTTCATTATTATTTATTATGATTTTATAATTATTTTAGATTTTTTATTAAGATAATTAATTTAATGTTTAAATTTTTGTAATAATGATGGAATTAGTATATTTATTTTGTTTGTAATATTTTATATTATTAATTTATTATAAGGAACTAGGCAAATTGATTTCCGCCTGTTTATCAAAAACATGTCTTCTTGATAATATTTTGAGGTCTGGCCTGCTCACTGAAAATTTTAAAGAGCCGCGGTATTTTGACCGTGCAAAGGTAGCATAATCATTAGTCTCTTAATTAGAGGCTGGAATGAATGGCTTGACGAGAAATTAACTGTCTCTTAATAAATTTTAAAAATTAACTTTTGAGTTAAAAGGCTTAAATTTTTCTTTAGGACGAGAAGACCCTATAGAGCTTAACATTTAAATTAGATATTTTTTTAAGATGGTTTTTTATATTTAATGGTAATGTTTTGTTGGGGTGACATGAAGAATTAATAAACTCTTTATTATAGAATCATTAATTTATGTTTATTTTGATCCATAATTTATGATCATAAGATTAAGTTACCTTAGGGATAACAGCGTAATTGTTTTTTAGAGCTCATATTGACAAAGCAGATTGCGACCTCGATGTTGGATTAGGAAAAATTTTGGGTGTAGTAGCTCAATGATTAGGTCTGTTCGACCTTTAAATTCTTACATGATCTGAGTTCAGACCGGCGTAAGCCAGGTCGGTTTCTATCCTAAGATTAATAAATTCATATTAGTACGAAAGGACCATATGAATGGAATATTTTTTTATTTTGATTAAAGTTAATTGTTACTATTTTGACAGATTAATGTGTTGAATTTAGAATTCATTTATGTAGATTTATTCTACAAATAGTATTGATATATTATGATTTACTAATATTTATTTTAAATTTTTTACTTTTAATTATTTGTGTTTTAATTAGTGTAGCTTTTTTAACTTTATTAGAACGAAAGGTATTAGGTTATATTCAAATTCGAAAAGGTCCAAATAAAGTTGGTTTTATTGGTATTCCCCAACCTTTTAGTGATGCTATTAAACTAATTTGTAGGGAACATCCACTTCCTATTATGTCAAATTATTTACTTTATTATTTTTCTCCTATTTTTAATTTAATAATTTCTCTAATTGTTTGAATAATTTTTCCTTATTTGACTTATATATGTTCATTTTCTTATGGGTTTTTATTTTTTTTATGTTGTACTAGATTAAGTGTTTATACTGTAATAATTGCTGGTTGATCATCTAATTCAAATTATTCATTATTAGGTTCTTTACGTTCTGTTGCTCAAACTATTTCTTATGAAGTAAGATTATCTTTAATTTTACTATCTTTAATTATTTTGATTGGTAGTTTTAATATATTGGATTTTATAAATTATCAACTTTATTGTTGGTTTATTATTATTTCTTTTCCTTTAGCTTTATCTTGTTTTGCTTCTTGTTTGGCAGAGACTAATCGTACTCCTTTTGATTTTGCTGAAGGTGAATCTGAACTTGTTTCTGGTTTTAATATTGAATATGGTGCTGGTGGATTTACTTTAATTTTTTTAGCTGAATATACTAGAATTGTTTTTATAAGTATATTATTGACTTTAATTTTTTTGGGTGGTGATTTTTATTCTTATTCTTTTTTTATTAAGCTTGCTTATATATCATTCTTATTTATTTGAGTTCGTGGAACTTTGCCCCGTTTTCGTTACGATAAATTAATATATTTAGCTTGAAAGAGTTTTTTACCTTTATCTTTAAATTTTTTTATTTTCTTTATTGGATTTAAGATTTTATTGATTCTATGTATTTAGTGAAATTTTTCTAGAATTAATAAGTTAATAGAAGAATTAAACTTCTAATTTTATGTTTTCAAAACATATGCTTTTCATAAGCTAATTAACTTGTTTTAATTATTCTTTAATTATTTTGTCTCATATATTGGCTACATGAATATTAATTAAAAAATAAGAAAAGTAAATAATTGTTAAGATTTGTCCAGTTATGATATAAGGTTCTTCAACTGGTCGTTTTCCAATTCATGTTAGTAGAAATACAATAATTACTATTATTCAAAATAAAACTTGATTAATAGGGTAGAACTGGATTCCACGAAACTTTGTTTTGTTATAAAATGGTAAAATTATTAAAATTCTAATTGATAAAAATAATGCAATAACTCCTCCTAATTTATTAGGAATAGATCGTAAAATGGCATAGGCAAATAAGAAATATCATTCTGGTTGAATATGAACTGGTGTTACAAGAGGATTTGCTGGTACAAAATTATCTGGATCTCCTAAAATATAAGGGTTAATTAAACATAATAAAATTAATAAAGATGTTATAATTACAAATGTAATTGAATCCTTAAATGTAAAATAAGGATGGAAAGGAATTTTATCAATGTTACTATTTAACCCAATTGGATTATTTGAACCAGTTTGATGAAGAAAAAATAAATGAACTGCAGCTATAGCTGCAATTACAAATGGTAAAACGAAATGAAATGTAAAAAAGCGATTTAATGTTGCGTTATCAACAGCAAACCCTCCCCAGACTCATTGAACTAAATCTGTTCCTAGATATGGGATTGCTGATAATAAATTTGTAATTACTGTTGCTCCTCAAAAAGATATTTGCCCTCAAGGTAAAACGTATCCTATAAATGCGGTTGCTATAACTAAGAATAAAATAATTGTTCCAATTATTCATGTATATATGTATATAAATGATCCATAATAAATTCCCCGCCCTACATGTAGATAAATACAAATAAAAAATATAGATGCTCCATTTGCATGTAATGTTCGAATAATTCAACCATTATTAACATCTCGACAAATATGGACAACTCTTCTAAATGCTATTTCAATATTAGGAGTATAGTGTATAGCTAAAAATAATCCAGTAATAATTTGGATAATTAAACATAATCCTAGTAATGATCCAAAGTTTCATCAGAATGAAATGTTTGTTGGTGCTGGTAAATCAATTAAAGAATTATTTAAGATTTTAATTAGTGGGTGTTTTAATCGTAAAGGTTTATTCATTAGTTTAATTATCTTATTTTTCGGATAGGTCCTTGATTAATATTAGTAATTTTTACTACTGCTACTAGAGCAAGAAACAGATAAATTATTATTATTATAGTAGTAGTTAATGTTGGTTTATTATATAATTTTTCTAAAGATATGGATATTTCTTGATAATTAATTGAATTATTAATATTTATGGTTTCTGTATTTTTAATTGGGTCTAGAAATATTGTCTTATCTACAACAATTAAGATTATTATAGTAATAATTATTATAAATATTGAAATGATTATAATAATAGATTTAGGTTTAAATAACTCATTTGATGCAATTCTTGTAATATAAATAAATAAAACTAATATACCACCAAGAAACGTTAAGAACAAAATATAAGATAATCAAAAACTTTCTATTATTGTTCCTGTAATTAAACCAATAATAAAAGTTTGAATAATAATAAATATTATTATTGATATAGGGTGATTTAGTTTAATAAAATTAATATTTATTATGTTTGATAATGCTATAATAGTTATTTTAATCATTTCAGTGGTTAGTTTATAAAAATATTGGTTTTGGGGACCAAGGATGGAAAAATTTTCTACCCCTGAAGTTTTAAAAGTGGGGGACTTTCTCATTTTCGGTTTACAAGACCGACGTTTTTCTTAAAACTATTAAAACTAATGTATATATTTTCTGTTTTTACTTCTTTGCTATTATATTTTTCTGGTGTTTATGTTTTTTCTTCTAAGCGTAAACATTTACTTATGGTTTTATTAAGATTGGAATATATTGTTCTTTCTTTATTTATGATAATTATTGTTTTTCTTGTTGAGTTTGATTATGACTATTTTTTTCCTGTAATCTTTTTGGTTTTTTCTGTTTGTGAAGGGGCTTTAGGTCTTTCTGTTTTGGTTTCTATAATTCGTTCTTATGGTAATGATTTTTTTAATTCTTTTGTTTTGTCTTTATGTTAAGGTATTTATTAATAATTGTTTTTTTGACCCCACTTTGTTTTTTACGTGGTTGTTGATGATTAATTCATTCAATAATGTTTTTTTCTAGTTTTGTTTTTATACTTTTTTTTTATTCTTATGCTGATTTAAATATAGTTGGATATTGTTTTGGTTTTGATTATTTTTCTTTTAGATTGATTTTATTAAGTTTTTGAGTTTGTTCTTTAATAATTACAGCTAGAGGTTTAGTTTATTTATCTTCTTATCATTCAAGTTTTTTTGTTTTTATTGTTTTGTTGTTATTAGTTATGTTATATTGTTCTTTTTCTAGTTTAAGTTTATTATCATTTTATATTTTTTTTGAGTCTAGATTGGTTCCTACATTACTTTTAATTTTGGGTTGAGGCTATCAGCCTGAGCGTTTACAGGCTGGTTTTTATTTGATTTTTTATACTTTAGTTGCAAGATTACCTTTATTGTTAGTTTTGTTTAGGGTTTATGATGTTTCTAGAACTCTTTATTTTCCTTTATTGTTTGATTTTGGTTCTTATTATTTTATATTTTATATTTTTACTATTTTAGCATTTTTAGTTAAAATACCAATATTTTTAGTTCATCTTTGGCTCCCTAGGGCTCATGTTGAGGCTCCTATTTCTGGAAGAATAATTCTTGCAGGAGTTTTACTTAAGTTAGGTGGTTATGGTATTTTTCGTGTTATGAAAGTTATTTCTTTTTTAGGTATAAAATTTAATTATTTTTGATTATCTTTAAGTTTATCTGGTGGTGTTATTGTTAGATTTATTTGTTTCCGTCAGGTTGATTTAAAGTCTTTAATTGCTTATTCATCTATTGCTCATATAAGAATAGTTATTGGTGGTTTAATAACTATAAATTGATGAGGTTGTATAGGTTCTTTTTCTTTAATGATTGGTCATGGTTTATGTTCTTCTGGTTTATTTTGTTTATCAAATATTATTTATGAGCGTTTGGGAAGACGAAGATTATTAATTAATAAAGGAATAATTAATTTAATACCAAGAATAGCTTTTTGATGATTTCTTTTTAGATCATCAAATATAGCTGCTCCTCCTTCATTGAATTTAATGGGTGAATTGAGTTTATTAAATAGAATTATGTCTTGATCTATTTTTAGAGTTTTGGTTTTAGTTTTTTTATCTTTTTTTAGAGCTGTTTATACATTATATATATATTCTTATTCACAGCATGGTTCTTATTATATAGGGGTTTATACTTGTTCTTTAGGTTATTTTCGAGAGTATCATTTATTACTTTTACATTGATTACCTCTAAATATTTTATGTTTAAAGGGGGATTATTTTTATATTTAATTTGGCTTAAGTATTTTAAAATAAAATATTGTTTTGTGGAATCAAAGATATGAGGTATTTTCATCTTAGGCCGTGTATTTTTTATCTATTTGTTCATTGAGTTTTTTTTCTTTATTTTTCTCTAGAACTTTTGTTTTTATTATAGGTATTTATTATTTAATTTTTGATTATAGAGTTTTTATTGAATGGGAACTTTTTAGATTGAATGGTTCTATAGTAGTTATAACTTTTATTTTTGATTGAATGTCTCTTATTTTTATATCTTTTGTTATATACATTTCTTCCTTGGTTATTTATTATAGAGAGGGTTATATATCTGGTGAAATAAATATAAATCGTTTTGTTATAATTGTTTTAATGTTTATTCTTTCTATAGGTCTTTTAATTATTAGTCCAAATTTAATTAGTATTTTGTTAGGTTGAGACGGTTTGGGTCTGGTTTCTTATTGTTTAGTTATTTATTATCAGAATGTAAAATCTTATAATGCTGGTATATTAACTGCTTTATCAAATCGAGTTGGAGATGTTGCTATTTTAATTTCTATTGCTTGAATATTAAATTTTGGTGGTTGAAATTATATTTATTATTATGATTTTATTTGTGATTCTTTTGAAATAAAGGTTATTACTATAATAATTATTCTTGCTTCTATAACTAAAAGAGCTCAAATTCCTTTTTCTTCTTGACTTCCAGCAGCTATGGCTGCTCCTACTCCTGTTTCTGCTTTAGTTCATTCTTCTACTCTTGTTACTGCCGGCGTTTATTTATTAATTCGTTTTAGTCCTATACTGGTTGTTTATAATTTTGGCTGGTTTTTATTACTGATTGGTTGTATAACTATATTTATGGCTGGATTTGGGGCTAATTTTGAATTTGATTTAAAAAGGATTATTGCTCTTTCTACTTTAAGTCAGCTTGGTTTAATAATGAGAATTTTATCTATAGGTTATTTAAAGCTTGCTTTTTTTCATTTATTGTCTCATGCTTTATTTAAGGCTTTATTATTTATGTGTGCAGGTTCAATAATTCATAATTTAAAGGATTCACAAGATATTCGTTTTATGGGCTCAATTGTTAATTTTATACCTTTAACTTCTGTTTGTTTTAATGTATCTAGATTATCATTATGTGGTATTCCTTTTTTAGCGGGGTTTTATTCAAAGGATTTAATTCTTGAGATGGTTTGTTTAAGTTGAATTAATTGTTTAATTTTTTTTTTATATTTTATTTCAACTGGTTTAACTGCTTCCTATTCTTTTCGTTTATTTTATTATTCTATGTCAGGTGATAATAATTTTTATTCTAGTTTTTCTTTTAATGATAGGAGTTATTTTATTTCTTTTGGTATGTTATCTTTATTATTTGTTGCTGTTTTTGGTGGTAGATTATTATCTTGGTTAATTTTTCCAGTTCCTTATGTAGTTGTTTTACCTTATTATTTAAGGTTTTTAACAATTTTAACAGTTGTTTTAGGTGCATATTTGGGTTATTATTTTTCAAATACTAATTTTTCTTATAATTTATTTTCTTTAAATTTTCTGTCTTTTGTTATATTTTATGGTTCAATGTGATTTATACCTTATCTTTCAACTGGTTTTATTAGATATTTACCTTTAAGGATGGGTTATTATTCATTAAAGTCTTTTGATTATGGTTGGGGTGAAATATTTGGAGGTCAGGGTTTATATAGATTATTTATTTATTTAATTAATTATATTCAAGGTTGATATGATTCAAATTTTAAGATTTATTTATTAACTTTTATTTTTTGAATGTTTATTTTATTAATATTATTCTTTTTATAGAACCTAAATAGCTTATGTTTAGAGTATAACACTGAAGATGTTATGGAAATATTTTTATTTTTAGGTATATTTATAAATAAAATAATATTATTTTTACAGTGAAAATGTAATGTTTTATTTAAACTATATAAATAGAAATGTTAACGGAGTTTAACCGCTAATATAAAAAGTTAGCAGCTTTCATATTGTCTTTACATTTCGCTAATTGGAACTTTATTAGTTCAATTATATTATTAACAGTAATATGCCTCTTTTTGGCTTCAATTAATTAGAATAAGGGTATAATTATACCATTTTTCAGGTCGAAACTGAATGTAATATTTTACTTCTTATTCATTAAGGTTAATTGATTTAATCAATATTTTTTGAATGCAACCCAAACGTTATAATTAACTATAACCCTTTAATCTGCTCATTGTAGAGCCCCCTGTTTTCATTCATAATATAACCCTCTTAGTAATACTAACATAAAAAATGTTGTTGATATTGTTCATATTGCAATATTAGATGTTTTTATAATGATTACGACTGGTAAAATTAGTGCAATTTCTACATCAAAAATTAGGAAGATTATTGCAATTAGGAAGAATCGTAGTGAGAATGGTATTCGAGCCGATCTTTTTGGATCAAAACCACATTCAAATGGTGATCTTTTTTCTCGATCATTAATTAGTTTTTTTGATAGGATTGTTGCAATTAATATAATTATTATTGGTATAATAAATCTAATTAGAATTCTTGTTGATAAAATTAAGATTATTTTTCTTGATTTAATTCAAGCTTTTTGATTGGAAGTCAAATGTACTATTTATACTAGAAAAATATTTATTTACCTCATCAATAAATTGAAATATATAGGAATAGTCAAACTACATCTACAAAATGTCAATATCATGCTGCAGCTTCAAATCCAAAATGATGATTAGGAGAGAATTGATTTATTTTATGTCGTGCTAAACACAAAATTAAGAAGATTGTCCCAATAATTACATGTATTCCATGGAATCCTGTGGCGACAAAAAATGTTGATCCATATACTGCATCGGCAATAGTAAATGGTGCTTCTCAATATTCATATGCTTGTAATATTGTGAAATATAACCCTAGTAAAACCGTAAAAAATAAACCCTGAAGTGCTTGGGTATAATTAGATTCCATAAGTCTATGATGAGCTCATGTTACAGTAACTCCTGATGCTAAAAGGATAGCTGTATTCAGTAATGGGATTTGTATAGGATTAAAAGGTTTAATTCCTATAGGGGGTCATATTATTCCAAGTTCAATTGTTGGTGCTAGTCTTCTTCTAAAAAATGCTCAAAAAAATGATAGAAAGAATAAAACTTCTGATGCAATAAATAAAATTATTCCTCATCGTAGTCCAATTGAAACAAACTCCGTATGTAGTCCCTGATAAGTTCCTTCTCGAATTACATCTCGTCATCATTGAATTATTGTTAATAATGTGATTATAAGTCCAATAATAAATAGATTAATATTAAATAAATGAAATCATTTAGCTAATCCTGAAACTAAAACTATCGCTCCAATTGCTCCTGTTAATGGTCAAGGTCTATAGTCCACTATATGAAATGGGTGATTTGAATGGGTTGTTAACATAGGTTTAATAAACTTCTCTAGAATATAATGTTCTTAAGATTGAAAATACGTATGCTTGAATTATAGATACTGCTGATTCTAAAATTAAAAGTATTATTTGTCCAATAATTAAAATTGAGATCAGATTTGTTGATATTGTTGGTCCTGTATTTCCTAATAATGTTAATAATAAGTGTCCGGCAATTATATTTGCTGCTAATCGAACAGCTAGGGTTCCTGGTCGAATAATATTTCTAATTGTTTCAATTAGTACTATAAATGATATAAGTGCTGGTGGTGTTCCTTGAGGAACTAAATGGGCAAATATATGGTTAGTATGATTAATTCATCCAAATATTATAAATCTTAATCATATAGGTAATGCAATTGTAAATGTTAATGCTAAATGTCTAGTTCTTGTAAAAATATATGGAAATAGTCCTATAAAGTTATTAAATAATATTATAATGAATATTGAAATAAAAATGAATGTTGTTCCATTAAATGATTTAGGTCCTAATAATGTTTTAAATTCATTATGTAGGGTTAAATTTATTTTATTTCATATAATGTTAATTCGTGATGATGTTAATCAGAATATTGATGGAATAAAAAATAATCCAATAAATGTTCTAGTTCAATTTATTGAAATATTAAAGATATTAGTTGATGGATCAAAAGTGGAAAATAAATTTGTTATCATTTTCAAGTCTTGTTTTTTCTTTTTATTATTATTTTTTTACTTTTAATAATTTCAGGTTTAAAAGAGAAGAATCTTATTTGATTAAATATAATTATTGTAATAGAAAATAAAATAAATAGTGAGAATCATATAAGTGGTGATATTTGAGGGATTTGATTCAATTATCCCATCAGAAGTAGACGTTAATTTACTATTTTTTGGTTTAAGAGACCATTACTTACTTTCAGTCATCTGATGTTCAAGGTGTACTAGTTATTAGTTATTTTAGATTGACACTCTAATGTTATATTTTAACTAACTCCTTATGTAATTTTAGATAATCATTTGATAAATAAATTTACTGAAGTTCTTTCAATAACAATTGGTATAAATCTGTGGTTTGCTCCACAAATTTCTGAACATTGGCCAAAGAATAATCCCGGTCGATTAATTATGAATGTTCCTTGATTTAATCGACCAGGTGTAGCATCAATTTTAATTCCAAGAGCAGGAACTGCTCATGAGTGTAAAACGTCTGATGCTCTAGTTAAAATTCGAACTTCGGTGTTTATTGGTAAAATTGTTCGGTTGTCAACATCTAATAAGCGAAATCTGTCAATTTCAAGATCTCTTTCTGGTGTTATATATGTATCAAATTCTACTTCTACAAAATCAGAATATTCATATCTTCAATACCACTGTCGTCCAATTGTTTTAATTGTAATTATTGCATCTACTGAGTCGTCTAGAAGATATAATAATTGTAGTGATGGTAATGCAATAAAAATTAATGTAATAGCTGGTAATGCTGTTCATACTATTTCAATTAAATGTCCGTGTAATATATTTCGATTTATTAATTTAATTATTAATATGTATCTTAGTGAATATCCAACAATCACTGTAATTAATAACAATACAACTATAGTGTGATCATGAAAGAATGATAATTGTTCTATTAAAGGTGAAGCTCTATCTTGTAGTGATAAGTTTGATCATGTTGCCATTAAGTTCTAATAAAAGGTTAAACCTTTATGTTTAGAGCTTAAATCTATTGCACTAATCTGCCATATTAGAATCTTGAAATTATTGGTAGTTCTGAATATCTATGTTCTGCAGGTGGATTATTTTGTAATCACTCTGTTGATCTTCTTATGTTTGCTCTAAATATAATAGTTCGATTTATGATTATTCTTTCTCATATGATCAAAATAAACATAATGATTCCTACAATTGAAATTGTAGAGCCAATACTAGAAATTACATTTCATGATGTATATGCGTCTGGGTAGTCAGAATACCGTCGTGGTATTCCTGCTAATCCAAGAAAATGTTGAGGAAAGAATGTGAGGTTAACTCCAATAAATATAATAGTGAACTGAATTTTTAATCATGTATTATTTATTGTTAATCCTGTAAATAAAGGGTATCATTGAATAATACCTCCTATAATTGCAAATACTGCTCCTATAGATAAAACATAATGAAAATGTGCTACAACATAATAAGTGTCATGTAAAACAATATCAAGAGATGAATTTGCTAAAACTAACCCTGTTAAACCTCCAATTGTAAATAAGAAAATGAATCCAAGTGCTCATAATAATGGAGGATTAAAGTTGAATTTTGTTCCATAAAGGGTAGCCAATCATCTGAATACTTTAATTCCTGTTGGTACTGCAATAATTATTGTTGCTGATGTAAAGTAGGCTCGTGTATCAACATCTATTCCTACTGTAAATATATGGTGTGCTCATACAATAAATCCTATTAATCCGATTGATAGTATAGCATAAATTATTCCTAAAGTTCCAAATGATTCAATTTTTCCACTTTCTTGACATACAATATGTGAAATAATACCAAATCCTGGTAAGATTAAAATATAAACTTCAGGATGTCCAAAAAATCAAAATAAATGTTGATAAAGAATTGGATCTCCACCCCCTGCAGGGTCAAAGAATGAGGTATTTATATTTCGATCAGTTAATAGTATAGTAATTGCTCCAGCTAGTACCGGTAATGATAATAGTAGTAGGAGTGCTGTAATTGCTACTGATCAAACGAATAGTGGTGTTTGATCTAGTGTTATTCTTTCCGACCGTATATTAATTGCAGTTGTAATGAAGTTAACTGCTCCTAAAATTGATGAAATACCTGCTAAATGTAATGAAAAGATAGCTAGGTCTACTGACCCTCCCCCATGTGCAATTGCACCTGCAAGAGGGGGGTAAACTGTTCATCCTGTTCCTACACCACTATCCACTATTGATGACACAATTAAAAGAGTTAATGATGGTGGTAAAAGTCAAAAACTTATGTTATTTATTCGTGGAAAAGCCATATCTGGTGCTCCAATTATTAGTGGAACTAGTCAATTACCAAATCCTCCAATTATAATAGGTATTACCATGAAGAAAATTATTACAAATGCATGTGCTGTAATAATAACATTATAGATTTGATCATCTCCAATTATAAATCCTGGTTGTCCAAGTTCTGCACGAATGATTATTCTTATTGATGTACCTATTATTCCAGCTCATGCTCCAAATATAAAATATAAAGTTCCAATATCCTTATGGTTTGTTGAAAATAATCATTTTTGCGGTGAGATGGCTGAGTTTATAGGCGATAGACTGTAAATCTATTTATGAGAATATTCTCTCTCACCAGATTATTCCATTGGTCTTATATTCATTAATTATGATTCTAGACTGCAATTCTAGAGGTGTAAAATTTTACTAAGGCCTAAAAGTCCTTCTTTTAATTTTAACTTTGAAGGTTATTAGTTTTATTAACTTAAGTCCTTAGTATAATGAAATTAGTGTTGATGAGCAAATTAACCCTATTGTTGAAATTACTACCATAAAAGGTAAAACTAATATTGTTTTTTTAGTTTTAATTTTTAATGATCAGGAATTTTCTGAATATGATAGGATTAATGCTGAAAATCTAATTCGTAAATAGTAGTATAATGAAATAGTTGTTAGAATTACTATAATTGTTATGATTGAAGTTATGTTGTTTTCAATGAGTAATTGAATAATAATCCATTTGGGTAAAAATCCTAAGAAAGGTGGTAGTCCACCTAGCGATAATAATGATAAAAACATAATAAATTTAATTTCTGTTTTTACATTATTTGCTGTGTAGATCTGATTTAACATTGACAGGTTTATATTTTTGAATATTAAAACTAAAATTATTCTTAGCAATGAGTAAACTAAAAAATATAGCTCTCATACGTTTTCTCTAACAACTAATGATCTAATTATTCATCCTAAATGACTAATTGATGAGTATGCAAGAATTTGTTTTAATGATGTTTGATTAAGTCCTCCTATTGCTCCAACATAAATTCTTAAAATGTTAATTAAGAAAATAAATGTTTTTAGTTGGATACAATAGGATAGAATTATTATGGGGGCAATTTTTTGCCATGTTATTAGAATTAAACAGTTAATTCATCTTGATGCTTTTATTACTTCTGGAAATCAGAAATGAAATGGAGCAGCTCCAATTTTTAACAATAATCTTGACCAGACTATTATAGATGAAATTAACTGTTTTTCTCATCTAATTATATACTTTATTTGAATCAGCAAAATAGAGAATAGTAATATTGTTGATGCTATTGCTTGAACAATAAAGTACTTAATTGCTGATTCATTTATCATTATATTTTTATTATTTGTTAGTATGGGAATAAACGAGAGTAAGTTGATCTCTAGTCCTATTCAAACCCCAAATCAGGAGTTTGATGAGATGGACAGGATCGTTCCTATCATTAATGATGATAGGAAGAGAAGTTTTGTTGAGTTGTTGTTCATTAAAAAGGAGAGGGTTGATGCCTCTATAAATGGGGTATGAACCCATTAGCTTAATTAGCTTACCTTTTTATTTACATTAAGGTGTATGATGCACATTAGTTTTTGATACTAATGGAGATAGTTTAATTCTATCTTATGTAATTTAATGAGGGTAATTAATGCTACTTTATTTATCCTATCAAGATAATCCTTTAATCAGGCACCTCATTTTTTT